GATCTTGAGCCGCCATCCAAGCACGAATACCTTCGTTTAAAAGAATATTTTTGGTGTAGAAAGTCTCAAATTCGGGATCTTCCGCTGCCCGGATTTCCTGAGAAACGAAGTCATAGGCACGTAGGTTCAGAGCTAGACCAACTACTCCAAGAGCGCTCATCCATAAACCGGTTACTGGTACAAATAACATAAAGAAATGTAACCAACGTTTATTGGAAAAAGCAACCCCAAAGATTTGAGACCAAAAGCGGTTGGCAGTAACCATTGAATAAGTTTCTTCAGCTTGAGTTGGGTTAAAAGCGCGGAATGTATTTGCACCATCACCATCTTCAAATAAAGTATTTTCGACGGTAGCACCATGAATAGCACATAGCAGAGCAGCGCCCAATACACCAGCAACCCCCATCATATGAAATGGGTTCAATGTCCAATTATGAAATCCTTGGAAAAAGAGGATGAATCGAAATATAGCTGCTACACCAAAACTGGGTGCAAAAAACCAACCAGACTGACCTAGTGGATAAATCAAGAATACCGAAACAAAAACAGCGATTGGAGCAGAGAATGAAATTGCATTATAAGGTCGCAATTGAACAGATCGAGCAAGTTCAAATTGACGTAACATGAAACCGATTAGTCCGAAAGCGCCGTGGAGAGCAACAAAAGTCCACAGACCACCCAATTGACACCAGCGGGTAAAATCCCCTTGTGCTTCGGGACCCCATAGTAACAACAAAGAATGCGCTAAACTATTAGCAGGAGTAGAAACTGCAGCGGTTAAGAAGTTGCAGCCTTCCAAATAGGAACTGGCTAATCCATGGGTATACCATGAAGTTACAAAGGTTGTACCTGTGAACCAACCTCCTAAGGCGAAATAGGCACAAGGAAAGAGCAATAGACCGGACCAACCTACAAAAACGAAACGGTCCCTCCGTAACCAGTCATCCATAATATCAAATAAATCCTTTTCTTCTTTGGTAAATTTACCAAGGGCTATAGTCATAGTGATCCTCCTATTCAACTACTTCAACCATTTCCGAACACCCCGTAGCATGTTTAGGGCTTTGGAAGTTTTGATCATTATATCTACAATTTTATTTTTCGTACATTGCCCTCTGCCCTTTGAATGGGTTTCGAAGATCAAAATCCTTTATTGATATTGGTCCATCCTGGCCTAGGTAAATTCATGAATTCAATTCAGTTATTCCTTACCTATTTAACCCCATGAACCATGAATTGTCTTATGACTCATCAATCAGATAGATTCATCTTTTGAAAGAACTGCTCAAAGAACAAAGGATCCTTCTCTCGCTACTAGTTGATTCGCAGATCTACTTCTCTCCTTTCATCAACTAATCTTATTCTTGGATTTTGTTCGTGAGATTAATAAAATCAAAATTCTTCCGTATTCCTCTAATTTCTATGTACATTAAACTACTACAGTATCCTGTATTTTATTACTTTATTTTCTTTATTCTTTCATGTTCTTTTATTGTCTTCTTTCTTATTCTATTTCCTTTTCCTTCAGAAGATTCCTTTTCCTTCAGAAGAAAATCAAGCTTCAGAGTATATTTTTTCAGGGGCTGAAAGAAGAAATACACATCCATTTTTTTTTTTTTACATTTCATTTTATCTGTTAGAAAGGAAAAAAGAATTAATTCTCCTAGAATTAAATTCAATACAATATTAAATATATAGAAGACTGTAAATGAAAGTCTTTTTCTCACATTTATTCTACATTACAGTGCCAGAACACAAATCTCGTATGTACCAATAGGGAAATTTTTGATACATGAAGCTATGATCTAATAGATATATAGAAATCTGATTCTATCTAATTCTACCTAATATTTTATATCGATTCTCTATAGTCTCTAAAATAGTATCTAAATTCGAAATATATAATCTAAAAAGAGAATGGATAAAAAAAAAGATAAAGAAATAAGGAGACATGGAGATATAAAAAAAATTATCCTGTGTTCTGGAATCAAAGAAGGATATAGAAAATGTCTTTGCTATGTCTCTTCTATTATGAAACTTTTTCTATGGGAAAGAAATAGTCATTTATTCCTATGGAACATCTAGGAGTAAGAAGATTTAATCGGAAATATCGACGGATTTCCGCAGAGTCTAAAAAAATATGAAAATGAAAAGAGAGACCCACTGTTCCGATTCCATCTATATCGAATTTGAATATCAGGATAGTGGATATAATAATAATTCAACGGGTTAGGTTCACTTACTTTTTCTTTTGGTGATTTCGAATCTTTCATTTTTTTTTTTTATTAAAAAAATGTAAAGTCAAATAGGAATGTTTGGCGATTCAAAAGAAAATTTATCACTAGCATTACTATACTATAACTTATTAGAATGATAACTTATGCTAATTCATTCATTTTTAGAATTATACGCTTTTTTACTTTTTGATATTACAAATATCAATAGTATCTCTATTCTCTTTTAAAATAGGAATACTCCCACGAGAGTTTTAGGATAAAAGCCCCTTATCGGATTTGAACCGATGACTTACGCCTTACCATGGCGTTACTCTACCACTGAGTTAAAAGGGCCTGTTTCATTTTATTCCTTAAAAAACCACTATGAGTTTAGTGAATATATTGAATTATAACATATTTATAGATATATATTTTATTTGCATAATGGCTTATTCCCCAACGAAAATTTTTATTTACAGCAATTTTATTTACCTAGTGCATATAGGGTAACCTAGGAAATACTAGGGCAAATAAAAAAGGTTTTTGACATTGGATTGATACATGTACCTACTAATTCAACATAGATTCAAGATATTTTATTGAGTCGTTGATGAAGAGATTCGATGAACAAAAGAACAAAATTCTTAGAAAAAAGTCCAAATCATAAATATAAATTCTAAATCGAAATATAAATATAGTAGATAAAAAAAAGTAGATTTATATAGAATAGCGATTCTAATGAATGATTCAGAAATAGACAAAAAATTCTATGGAATCATGAAAGACGAAAAAATACTTCGGATCTAGTCAGACCATACAATTCTATTGTATATTGACAATTTCGAAAAACTGCTCATACTATGAGCATAGTGTGCTGGTGGTCGGGCAAATATGCCCCCATCGTCTAGTGGTTCAGGACATCTCTCTTTCAAGGAGGCAGCGGGGATTCGACTTCCCCTGGGGGTAAGGTATTACGAAAGGAAAAATGGATCCGGGATTCTCAGTAAGCCCATAATTTATTCTTCCTGGGTCGATGCCCGAGCGGTTAATGGGGACGGACTGTAAATTCGTTGGCAATATGTCTACGCTGGTTCAAATCCAGCTCGGCCCAAGAATTCGCTAATCCACACACATGAAATGATATAACCCCTTTTTCTCCAGAAAGGCCCGATACGAAAGAAAAGAAGGAAAATTGTTGTCCCACCCGCTATTTTTTGTTTGGCTCTTTTCTTTTCCTTTTTTTCAAAAAAACTATGATCTTGCTGATGATCTAGATTCATATCATGATCTGTAAGTATAAAGTCTAAGAAAAAAAAATAGTTTTTTTCTTTCCATTACTTTATTATTTTTTTCATTGAAAGAACGATTATCAATCGATTTGGAACTAAGTAAAGGATTACTCGTAATCCTTGCTGTTCGCACTAAAAACCAGTGATATATATATCACTCACGTCTCTGTTACAAGACGACGATTATAATCTAAATAGAAAGTCTTTGAATGAAATCATAAGACTACGTATACCGTATACTTTATTTCCCGGGGATTGTAGTTCAATTGGTCAGAGCACCGCCCTGTCAAGGCGGAAGCTGCGGGTTCGAGCCCCGTCAGTCCCGAAGGATCAAAATGTAATAAAAAAAAAATACATAAAGTTCTCTCTCCTTTTTCTGTAAAATGTAAAAAGAGGACAAATAGCATAATGTCATTCCCAAGGGATCCTTCTTAATTTTTCTATTTTTTATTTGATTTGTTATTTTTCGTTTTTTATTTCCCATCAAACAAATATGGGAATTTCCATTTCGTTACCTAGTACCGATTTGTGGGAGAGAAAGATATGTGGATTAGTACAATTATTGGTAGCATCATATGGAGGATTTCAAAATAATACCATATGGTACTGGGGATCTGGCATTTTCGATTACTCCGACGTCTTGTAATGTAAAATAGAGTACCATATGTTCGTCGGGACCACATACATAAATGGAATTTGTACGATACAAAATGAATTTAACATAATGGCTTTGATAGAATACTTTATTAGAAAGTATCTTCTTTTTTGACTACGATTTTGTGTAATCTCAATTACTAACTTTGAATTTGAAATAATCTATCTCATTCAAACTTCCCACTGAATTTTTTTGATATATTATATGCGTTCCTTTACTAATCCAAGGAAGGAGGAGTCTTAATAAAATAAAGATCAAATAAAAAGAAAAAAAGAAGGATCCCACTTCTTTTAGTTTTGGCGAGGGACTGAATAATCTTTTAAGGGTTTCTGTCAAAGAAAAAAACTCTAAATCTAAATATAGTGAATTTGATAGATTTTTTATACTGGGACTCATTTTTATCACACCTTTTTTGTTTTCCAAGAAGATTAGCTTTTTAAACGAGTTAAGTTACAGCCCCTCTTTATTTCTTCTTTTTTTTTTTTTTTATTGCTTTTCTTTTATCCTTTGTTTGGGTTTGTTTGTAACCAATGTAAGCGTAAAGGCGTTTAGATGAGACTTCATCAGATGAGAAAGCAGTCATTTAGAGAAAAGAAAGAATGGAAAAAGTGATAAATAAAAAAGAAAAAGAAAGTCAAGAAATTTTTGATTCGGTATGTATAAAGGATCTTCCTATGTTATACTATTTAATTCTCGACGATGAATCGATTTGATAGTTCAGATATTGTTATTCATGATATTTAATTTACAGGCGAAAGAGTTATCATCTCTATGGGATTAAATCCCGAGTTATTGCGAAGTAAAGAAAAATCAAACAAATAGTGAGATTATGGAAGTAAATATTCTCGCATTTATTGCTACTGCACTGTTCATTCTAGTTCCTACTGCCTTTTTGCTTATAATATACGTAAAAACTATCAGTCAAAGTCAGGGCGATAAAGTTGAATGAAACTTGACTTCTTAATTTTTGTCAATGATTGAAGAAACAAAATGAAAAATGAAAAGGATTCCAATTTCGTGTCTTAAATGAAATGAGCGGACTAGAATCAAGAGTATTCTATGAGATCCGATAGTATGAGTATGGTAGAAAGATTCCTATTTATTTCTACCATACTCTCTATTATTGTTATGTAGTGTATTTGTACTGGATAACGGTGTAGGCGGCTTAATCTTAATATAGATCAATCTACAATTTAAATACGTATTTTCCTACATGTATATATGTATTATCGAGATGTATTCTTGAATATTTAATAACCGAACCGCTTTCTTTTCTCTTTAAACAGTTTTAGTTTTAAACAGTAAAAGGGGAAACAGAACAACTAAAAAGGCAAATAGAAAGGTTAAAAAGGTTTACACTCTTCCGCATTGTCTAGATCTGTAACACTGTTAAGAGCGGGGTTTATCAAAATAGAGATTTGAGGAAGAATTTGGTTAGAAACGGATTTCAAATCATTTGTATTGATTCCTTAGTTGTTTGATTGAAATGATATTATTCGTATTTTTTTTTTTATTATTCATATATAGGATTCTTTTTATTCAATATATATTTGATTATTCATAGACTACATTACTCTACTAGAATTCAATATAATATGGAAATGCAGATAATTTTATCTAAAATTAAATAAAATTAAAATAATAATTAATTAAGAAGTAAGAAGAGTTAAATCTTTACCAAACAATTTATAAAACAATTGATGCAGTTTGATTCCTCAGTTTAATTCGTAGTACCTCGACTCTAGAGTCCACTTCTTCCCCATACTACGAGTGAAAGGGAAAATGTAAAGACTACCATTAAAGCAGCCCAAGCGAGACTTACTATATCCATGTGAATTCTATCCCCTATCTCTATGAATATGAAGGAATTCTTCCATTATTATTCACTAATAATAGTCGAATTTTTGGCACAGAGTCAAAAAAGGATTTTGCTCCATACCATTGATGAAACGATCTAATAAATCAAATTAAATTATAATAAGTTCGTATATGATTTGTAGTAGAATCGGTAAAGATTAAGTACAAGCAAAATAAGCAGCGACGCTCTTGGAAGTATCAAGAAAATTTTTCTAACATGTAGGAACAATAACATGTTTTGTTGTGCTTCATTAACTCAAATGTCTAAAAAAGATAGAATCAAGATAGATCGCTATTTAGTACATACCCCTATTTTTTTCCATTTGATCGAATCTGTACCTTACCTTCTACCCATTCTCTATGTAAAACAATCGTAAGACAGTCTAGTCAAGAATGGCATAGGAATTCCCTAAAAGAACTTCGTTTTTTTTTTGTTATTTATATAAACAATATAAAAGTAAAAAAGGCCAATTAATCCATTCAATCAATCTAATTAGTATTGAATGCCCCAGTACTCAGAGATTTTTATGAGTCTGTAGACAAAGTACCTTACGCCATTTCTGCAATTACTAATTAACCTCCTCTTGAGTATTCACTCTACTTTAAGATCCAATCAGTAGACATTACATTAGTAGTGTAAGGGCTATCAGATTAAGATTTATCAATTCCCCGCTACTAGAAACTTGCCTTGAATCCGAGACGAAAGGATTTACAGCACTTTAGAGGACAGAACTTTAAGATGTTTAGAATCAAGCAAGTATCAAGAATCCTTTTCTTCCGTTGGGATTGCGTTGAGGACAAATTTTGCAAGTTAAATCAGCAAAACAATAGGGGTATTTCGAAGCTTTTGTTGATCAGGCGACACCCGGATTTGAACTGGGGAAAAAGGATTTGCAGTCCCCCGCCTTACCGCTCGGCCATGCCGCCAAGACGATACAAAATAGCTGAAAATGTCCCCCCTTTTATTTTTAGATTGAGTTGAGAAATCAAATGTGGCTTTTCAGTCACAAAAGCAAAAATTCAGGACAAACCGGGACCATTAACTATGTGACTGTGAATTCATGAACGATTCTCGGATTTTAATCTAAAATTTCTAAAATTGTCTTTCCCTAATGATCTAAAAAATCAAAAGTAATACATAACTAATCAAGATTCAAAAAAGTCTTCTCAGTTATATTAATATTATAATAGCAATTATGCATATATGTAAACCCCAGAACCTAAATTGTTTTACAGATATCTAATCAAATATCTTAACTGTTTTGTATATGATTTTTATCTATAGAAAATAGTAACTTTGATAGAACACGTGTCCCGAATAGAAATTCAATAAAATAAAGGAGGAGATATGTATAGATAGCTAGAGTCATATCTGAACATGTTTAATAAATACAAGTCTTCTTACGCACTTAAATCATATTATATGAATTAGACTAAAAAATTAGGTAAAAACGTCTCCTTTATATTATATGATTATATGCGA